TTTATCAACGGCTCCACTAATTGATATGTTTCCACAAAGATTTGAAATTCAATTTCTTGATCTGTATCTTCAATTTTTGGAAACTTATAAAGTTCTTCTGTTAAGCCCTGATCAATGAACCTACAAAATCCTTCAAATTGGATCTGATTCAACCCAGGTATTGTAGACATTCCCCCATTTTCATCCCCGAGCATTTTGAATTTCCCATTTATCAAAAAAATCCCATTCTTTTTTCATTCTTCATCGAATCATATGAATCGATCTAGCAATGATAGAATTGAATTTATATTCTGTTTACTGAATCGCATGAAATTTAACCCAACACGATATATGTATCGAATGTATGAAAAATGAAATGCATATGAGCAAAGGAAGTAAAGATTTGACTCAAATTGGAATTTCTATTTATAACAAACAGATACAAAAGGAAAGGAGTTGATAAATGCCACTTAGATTTTTATTTTAGACTTATGAAATTTTGTATAAAATATCAAAAACAATAATTTCATTTTTACCATTATTATGAGATTACGTATTCCAATTTGATTTTGATTAGATACCAGAAAAATCAAACGGATTCATGATTTGTCCTATTCATTGAGATAAAGATAGAATAATCAGAAAAGAAAATAGAGTTCGTTTTTCTAACACTTCATTTTTTCATGGATTCCTTTGTTCAAAAAAGAATTAGCATAGAACAGAGATATTTTGACCTAATTTTTTTTAGTAGAATCTTTTGAATATGATTGAAGTTCGTAAGAAAAGAGGACGGCTTGTCTTTAGCTTGTCTTTACTAAGCATGTGCAGATATAGCTATGCTGTCTATATATACGATATGTCTTTATTCCGCTTATTTACATTCTATTATATAGAAGCCTTATTTTATTGGGGCTGCGCTATCAAAAATGATATTTTTATTTTCTCTTCAATCTATTCAATGAAAAAATGAAAGACGAGAATTTCTTGAGAAATTCCCTATGAGAAAAAAATCCTATTCAAAGAAAATCCCCATTAAATAACTATACTATACCTGTCTGTGTAACAATTTCTGTTTTGGGGTTTACATATACTCAAAATTCCTGTTATAATAAGCATTGGTATTCAAAAAAAAATAAATGCTTATTTGATTGGGTATGTATCTCTTTTTCTTTACTGCTATAAGCAAAGAAAAATAGGTGGGGAGTGGGGCCAAAAATCATTCATCAATTTACAGTCAAATTGAAATAATATAGTTAATGGTTCTAGTTTGTCCTGAATTTCTACTTTTGTAACTGAGAATTCACTTTTGCTTTTTTTTTTTCAATAGAAAAAAAGAGGGAATATTTTCGTCTTTTTTGTATGTATCATTTTGGCGGCATGGCCGAGCGGTAAGGCGGGGGACTGCAAATCCCTTTACCCCAGTTCAAATCCGGGTGTCGCCTGATCAACAAAAAACTCGAAATCAATAGAAATCAACCGTTCTGTTTTTTTTATATAACTCGCCCTATTTTTTTTTTGACTCTGTGCCAGTAATTTCACTATTATATTATTAGTTAACAATAATGGAAAAATTCCTTCAGATTTTATTCGTTTCATATTTATAGAGATAGGGGACATAATTCACATGGATATAGTAAGTCTTGCTTGGGCTGCTTTAATGGTAGTCTTTACATTTTCCCTTTCACTCGTAGTATGGGGAAGAAGTGGACTCTAGACGTATTACTCGTTTTATAATCAGATTGAGGAATCAAACTGTATCAATTTTTTTTTTCTAAATGGTTTTGCAAAGCCTTTTATTTGAAATTCACCGTATCAATTAAATTATTTAATTAATTTTTATTAGTCTTCCTTTTTAGATTTAGAAAATTTTTGGTTCTAATGTAGTAAGGTATTCTATGACTAATAGAGATAAATAATATTTCAATCAAACAAATATTTCAATAATTCCCATCTTCGTATTCCGAGAATCTAAAAGGATATGGATGGTAGACAATAAAAAAAAAAAGAAATAAAAAATTATTTCTCAATTTTATATTTCGATGAACCGTCCCTTACCAGAGTTATATATGGGCAATGAGGGGCAAGGAAACCCCACCTTTTTTTTTCATTTTATTTCCCCCTTTTTTGTTCAAATGGAAAAGACAGAACTCTTTTGATCATCTGTTAACTCTTCAATCAATTACTTCTTGTAATTTTTAATATAAAAAAGAGATTTTTTGATTTTCTTTTTTTATTATTAATAATATATATTCCATTTTTCTTTCCTTCATGGATTTGATTCTTTTTTTGATGGATACCGTCATAGAGAAACTAATAAGAAATCCGGGAATTAAAAAATGGCAAGACAAAGTCTTGCGATTTTTTCAGATTGAAATAAAGACAACTAAAATCAAACAAAGAAATAAAATTGAGATAGGACGGCGATCACATATATTTAATTGATATCGACATCTATGAAGATAGATATTAAAAATTGATCTATATTAAGTTTGGATCTTAATACATTACAACTTTATACATTCCTAACATTCCTAGAATTAGAATAGTATAGTATGATAGAAAGAAATATCTGAATCTTTCTACCATACTATACTAATGATAAGAAGTCAAGTTTTATTCAAATTAATTGCCTTGGCTGACTGTTTTTACATATATTATAAGTAAAAAAGCAGTAGGAACTAGAATCAACAGCGCAGTAGCAATAAATGCTAGAATATTTACTTCCATAATTTCCCCCCTTTTTTTTTACTTCGCAATAACTCGGGATTTAATCCCATAGAGATTAAAATCACTTGTAAATTCAATGCAATGAATTACATTTTTATGACATCGAATCGGATCAATATCATCAATAACAATATCTAAACTATCAAATCAATTCACCGTCGAGAATTTAATAGTATAACATAGGAAGATCTTTTATCCACACCAAATCAAAAATTTGTGATTCCTGGTCCAAACAAAAGAATTCGTTTCCTTTATTGATTTTCCTTTATTGATATTGTTATTCTTTTCCGCTCTTTCTTTTCTATAACCAATTGCCCCCTTTCCTTGTACAACCATCTAATGAAGTATCATCTGACTACTTTTCCGCTTCCAATGTTTAGAAAAAAAAACCAAGCAAAAAAGAGAAAATATAAATTCCATTTATACGTCTATGTACCCGATAAAAATACCAAACATATGACACTCTATTTTATTTTTTTTAATGGACGGACCAGGGCAATCAAAAAAAGGGCCCCGGTACAGTATCTTTTTGAACCCTGAATATACTGAGTGCTACCAATCAAAAATGTTCGAAATTTACATAACATTCTCTGTCATCCATGGGTACGAGTTGAGGTACTAGAAATTCCCATATTTTTTGTTTTGATCAGAAATGCGAAAAAAAAAGATTGTTGGGAATTCAATGCGTCCCTCCCTTTTCTGTGAAAGGGGAGGGACGCATTGATTTCTTTTTTTTATCCGCCGGGGTCGGGACTGACGGGGCTCGAACCCGCAGCTTCCGCCTTGACAGGGCGGTGCTCTGACCAGTTGAACTACAATCCCAGGTAAATAAAAAAGTGTGCAGCATACACATATTAATTATATTGTTAATAGATAATGAAAGCCATTTTTTTTTGATTTAGAACGGATTCCTAGTAACTAGGAATCCGTTTTTTTCATTATTGTCAAATCAATAAAATCGAATCGATCGATATCCATTTTTCAATGAAAATAGTCTTTTTTTCTTTACTCTTTTCATTAAACTTTATACACTTAATCATCCTGATATGGATCTAGATCATTAGCAAGGGCAGAATTTATGGGAACAAATAAAAATAAATAAAGCAAATAAAAAGACGGTAGGGATGGATATATCATAAAATTGGACTTTTTTCCTTTTATTGGGCCGAGCTGGATTTGAACCAGCGTAGACATATTGCCAACGAATTTACAGTCCGTCCCCATTAACCGCTCGGGCATCGACCCAGGAAGAATTAATTCTAGGGTTATTGATAATCCATGATCAACTTTCTTTCGTAGTACCCTACCCCCAGGGGAATTCGAATCCCCGCTGCCTCCTTGAAAGAGAGATGTCCTAAACCACTAGACGATGGGGGCATACTTGGCTGACTGCCATTATACTATCCTCATAGTATGAGGAGTTTTTTAAAAATTGTCAATGGAATGATATGACTAGATATGAAAGCTTTTTCCATCTTTTATGATTCCATTTTTATTCGTGATTTAGACTCGTGAATCATTCATTTTCATCGCCACTCTATTCTATTAGATCTAGAAATATATTCTATAAAAAAATGAGAAATTGAGAGAATTATATTCTCTTAGAAAATTCTATTAAATAATACTCATAATACGAAATATAGAATTCTTTAGGTAAGTGATTGGTCTGACATAAAATAAAAATAAAAAAGTGTGTGTGTTTTTCTAAAAAAGGTTTGGTTGAGGGGACAAATCAAATATCTTCATTACCTATACCAATATTTTGATAAACTAGTTTGGATCTCTGTCGAATTGCTAAGGTACATGTATCAATCAACTGAATTTCATTTTGTTCTGATAGAAGAATTTTGGTCAGTGTTGAAACAATTTATTGCATTGATATTTATCAAATCCAATATCAATAAACAAATTGCACCCTATTTACTTACTTTTAAGTAAATTAGAATCGCATTACTGAATGAACTAGTAGATACTACGAGTTTACTGCATATACTTATATATATAGATATTATACGTCTACTGATTCATTCAGTAATTGAATCAAATGGCCCTTTTAACTCAGTGGTAGAGTAACGCCATGGTAAGGCGTAAGTCATCGGTTCAAATCCGATAAGGGGCTTTTCTTTTTTTTCCTAAACCTCCAGTACAATGGTAGTATTCATATTGAAAGGAAGAATAAAAGTGTTGTTGATATTTGTAATAAAAAACCAAAGCAAATAAGTATAATAGTTTAATTAGAAACTATAGCATTTTTTTTTTTTACTAATATCTAATCTAATAGGCTATCATTCTAA